GAAATAGAGATTACAAGAGTAAATATTCGCCCGCGAGAACTTTTTTTTTATTGGTAAACTTGAATAAAAAAAATTATATTATAAAAATGTTCTAATATCTAATCAAATTAATTGAAATTCAATTTTGAATCCTTTTATTCGCGAGGAGCCGGATGAGAAGAAACTCTCACGTCCGGTTCTGTAGTAGAGATGGAATTCCGAAGCAACCATCAACTATAACCCCAAAAGAACTAGATTCCGTAAACAACATAGAGGAAGAATGAAGGGAATATCTTATCGAGGTAATCATATTTGTTTTGGTAAATATGCTCTTCAGGCACTTGAACCTGCTTGGATCACATCTAGACAAATCGAAGCAGGTCGACGGGCAATGACACGAAATGCGCGCCGGGGTGGAAAAATATGGGTCCGTATATTTCCAGACAAACCAGTTACAGTAAGACCCGCCGAAACACGTATGGGTTCGGGGAAAGGGTCCCCTGAATATTGGGTAGCTGTTGTTAAACCGGGTCGAATACTATATGAAATGGGTGGAGTAACCGAAAATATAGCTAGAAGGGCTATTTTAATAGCAGCATCCAAAATGCCTATACGAACTCAATTTATTATTTCGGGGTAAAAACGTAGAACCAGCAGAAACGAGTCTTGGGGATGAAACAAAGCCGCAGGTTTCTTTTTTTTTGACAAACAGTATTTCTTTTATTTTCTTCATCCTTTGCATTGGAAGAATAGACTCAAAAATTCATATGATTCAACCTCAGACCTATTTAAATGTAGCGGATAACAGCGGGGCTCGAAAATTGATGTGTATTCGAATTATAGGGGCTAGTAATCGTCAATATGCTCATATTGGTGACGTTATTGTTGCGGTGATCAAAGAAGCAGTACCAAATATGTCCCTAGAAAAATCAGAAGTAGTCAGAGCTGTAATTGTTCGTACCTGTAAAGAACTTAAACGTGACAGCGGTATGATAATACGATATGATGACAATGCTGCAGTTGTGATTGATCAAGAAGGAAATCCAAAAGGAACTCGAATTTTTGGCGCAATCCCCCGCGAATTGAGACAATTAAATTTTACTAAAATAGTTTCATTAGCCCCCGAGGTATTATAAAATGAGATCCTGATATCTTTAGGGTATTTGAAAGGAAATAGATTAAGAACTAGATTAATTCATAGATTGTGTCTCACGCATATACCTTGAAAAATTCATATTCATAAAAAAAAAAAAGAAAAACATGTTAATTATATCCAATTTTGAGGCACCAAAAATTTTAGTTCATCATGGGTAGAGACACTATTGCCGAGATAATAACCTCTATACGAAATGCTGATATGGATCGAAAAAGAGTTGTTCGCGTAGCATCTACTAATATTACCGAAAATATTGTTAAAATACTTTTCCGAGAAGGTTTTATCGAAAACGTCAGAAAACATCGAGAAAAAAACAAAAATTTTTTGGTTTTAACCCTGCGGCATAGAAGGAATACGAAAAGACCTTATAGCAATTTTTTAAATTTAAAACGGATAAGTCGACCCGGTTTACGAATCTATTCTAACTCCCAACGAATTCCTAGAATTTTAGGTGGGATGGGGATCGTAATTCTTTCTACTTCTCGAGGTATAATGACAGACCGGGAGGCTCGACTAGAAGGAATCGGCGGAGAAATTTTGTGTTATATATGGTAATCCTTTTAATGTCCAAATGGGATACGAAACCCCTTCCTATTTGTATTTGTAAAAAAAAAAAGAAAGGGGGTGAGTTGTCTAATATCGTTTCTCCTCTATTAGTTGATACTTCAAGGGGGCTTTACCTGGAATGAAAGAACAAAAATGGATTCATGAAGGTTTAATTACTGAATCGCTTCCCAATGGCATGTTCCGGGTTCGGTTAGATAATGAAGATCTGATTCTAGGTTATGTCTCAGGAAAGATCCGACGTAGTTTTATACGGATACTGCCCGGAGATAAAGTAAAAATTGAAGTAAGTCGTTATGATTCAACCAGAGGACGTATAATTTATCGACTCCGAAACAAGGATTCAAAAGATTAGGCAGTTTTTATTCAATACGATTCGAGATAAAAAATTTCAAGAAACTTATTTTCTACCAAGAATTAGATTCAGAATTAAGATAAGGAATGACAAATATGAAAATAAGAGCTTCCGTTCGTAAAATTTGTGAAAAATGTCGACTAATCCGTAGACGGGGGCGCATTAGAGTAATTTGTTCAAACCCGAGACATAAACAAAGACAAGGATAATCAGGCTCACTAAAGGACCCGGCGTACAAATAAAGAATGTGTTTTGACATGAAATGGATATATCCATATATTTCTGACTCATATTTATGAGATGATACAATATGGCAAAAGCTATACCGAGAACCGGTTCACGTAGAAATCTACGTATTGGTTCACGTAAAAGTGCACGTAGAATACCAAAGGGAGTTATTCATGTTCAAGCAAGTTTCAATAATACCATTGTCACGGTTACAGATG